CCTCTATAGAGGGAAAGAAAAAGAGGGAGAGATGGCTGAGGGGTTAAAAGCAATAGATTGTAAATCTATTTATGAATAATAATCGTAGGTTCAAATCCTACTCTCTCCATATATATAGGTAATGGAATTAGTATTAGGATAGTATTAGGATAGTATTAGGATAGTATTAGGATAGTATTAGGATAGTATAGGTATTTCTTTATAAAGCTTTAGGTTTAAGTTAAAGATCTGAGTTATATATGTTATGTTATATCCTTGTGAGGTATAACTGGAGGAGAAAGGTACGTTATTATTCTACATGATGAGTCTTTATATTGTTATTATACATTATATTGGATTGATTTTATAAATACGATGGGCTTTAACATTTTTATTTATTAACTTTTCGAAGGCGTTTTTAGTTTAACGGATAAAACATCAATCTTCTAAATTGATTATTGTAGGTTCGAGTCCTTCAAAACGCAAAAGTGTCCTATCAAAAAACTTACCAAACGAAAATTTGAGAAGAATGGGATTCGAACCCATGACACTTTAATTAGATTGAAGTGTGACGATTTAGCAAACCGTTGTTTTAAACCGCTCAACCATCTTCTCCCTCTATAGAGGGAAAGAAAAATTCCTGATAGCTCAAGGGTAGAGCGTATGGCTGTTAACCATTTGGTTGTAGGTTCAAGTCCTACTCAGGAAGTTTTTTGGAGCAATTAACTCAAGTGGTAGAGTATTTCGTTTACACCGAAAATGTTAATGGTTCAAATCCATTATTGCTCATTATAATTAATTAATGAAAGGTGTTTGTAGCTTAACTAGGATAAAGCATTAAACTACGAATTTAAAGATTGAAAGTTCGATTCTTTCCAAACACGCTCAAAAATAAAATTAAAAAGGGTGTATAGCTTAGTTTGGTAAAGCAATAAACTTTTAATTTATAGATCTTAGGTTCAAATCCTAATACACTCAGTTATGTATCATAAGCTTATTTATTTTTACTCATTAGAGCTTTTTTTCCGATTATTGTATATTTTTATAAGTTTTTTTCTATGCGTAATTTTGGCTAGTTTAAATACATACTATTTAATACTTTTTGAAGTTTATCCATTTATTTTATATGAATTAAAAAAATTTATTGTTACCAATATTATGGACTTATTTGATATTATATGATTTATGATTATGTGGAAATCTTTTTTTTTTGTATTTCCGTATTGAACTTTCCAATTGTACAAATTCAGCAGTTCAAGTTGATATAAATACCAACTTAAATTTTTTAAGAAGTCTTACTACTTTTCTTTTTCGCTTACGTTTTTAGGTTTGGGTTTTTTGCACTTTAGTTTGCTTCCTCTTATATTATATTTTTTAACGAAGTGGGAAATAAATAAAGGCGATTTGTTTAGCGTTTTGGTAGAATTTCGAATTATAAGTTATATAAAGTGAGTTTTAACTTTTCGTTATTTCATAGGTTCTTTAATATTTGTAATTTTTTTATTAATTTTGCATCTATGATTTCTAATAAAAATAAATCGTATTTATTTTTTAATTAAATATTATCGTAAATCTTTTATATTTGGAATTTTATGTATTTTGTTTCTAGTAACCCCTCCTGACAGTTTTTTGCAAGTATTTTTTTTAATTCTAATATTCTTAATTTTTGAAGCTGTTTTTTTATTTGTTTGTTATAAATTATGTAATATAAAAATTTTAAAATATGCCAACGTTTAATCAATTATTAAAATCACCTCGATATAAACAGAAAACTCAAACAAGATCTACAGCTTTAAATGAATGCCCACAAAAAAAGGGGGTTTGTTTGAAAGTCTTTACAATGAACCCTAAAAAGCCAAATTCCGCGGATCGAAAAGTAGTTAAAATACAACTTAGTACAGGAAAATTAATTATTGGGTACATTCCTGGGGAAGGTCATAATTTGCAAGAACATTCAGTGGTTTTAATTCGGGGAGGGCGCGCAAAAGACTTACCTGGTGTTAAGTATCATCTTATAAGGGGCTCTTTTGATTTAGCCGCTGTAGGCAATCGAAAAAAAAGTCGTTCAAAATACGGTGCTAAGAAAAATTAAGCTCCTATCGTTTAATGGTTCAAGACAATGCTTTTTCGTGGCATAAACGTGGGTTCAAATCCCACTAGGAGTAAATTTTATTAACGGGATGGAGTAACTAAGGTTAACTCATTAGACTCATGATCTGAAGCTATAGGTTCAAGTCCTATTCCCGTATATATAATACTTAGAATTAAAAAAAATAATGAAACAAAATCTTTTTAAAACTAAAAGTCGCATAGAAAAAAAACGTATTTTTAAAAAAAAAAATATTAACCATATCAAATTACTAACTTTTAAATATAATTTGTTTAACTTTTTTCTCTCTGCGGAAAACATTGTACTTAATAAAAAAGTCCTAGCGGAATTGATTTTTACGGAGACCGGTGTGATATTTAGCTTATTACAATGAAATTTATGTTTTTATTCAAAAATAAACTGGGATAGTTAGATATAAAATGTTAGTTAAAAAAAGATTTCTAAAAGAGTTTGATCCTGGCTCAGAATGAACGTTAATGATTAGCTTTACACATGCAAATTAAATAAATTTATTTTGATAATTATAAATTAATAGTGAACGGGTGAGTAAAATATAGAAATTAACCTCAATTAATTGCTTAATGCATGAAAAAATTGTATTGATTTGAGAAAAGTCTATAAAAGATTAAGTTGTTGGCAAGTTAAAAGCTTACCAAGCTAATGATCTTTAGTTGGTCTGTGAAGATGAACAACCACATTGGAATTGAGATATGGTCCAAACTTTATAAAAAGGCAGCAGTGAGGAATCTTGGGCAATGAGCGCAAGCTTGACCCAGCTAAATCATATATGTGAGAAGACTTTTTGTTTTAAAGCATTAAAATTAAAAAAATGATGATTAATTAAAAAAAAGTCCTGGCTAATTTCGTGCCAGCAGCCGCGGTAAAACGAGAAGGGCAAACGTTATTCGAATTTATTGGGCGTAAAGCATATGTAGGTGGAAACTTAACTTTTAGCTTAAATACTAAATTTTATTTTTAGATAGGCTAAAAAAATGATTTTCTAGAGTTTAAGAAAAGATTATGGAATTTTAAGTGTAACAGTAAAATGTTTTGATATTTAAAGGAACTTCTATGGTGTAAACAATAATCTGGAATAAAACTGACATTGAGATATTAAAGCATGGGTAGCAAAAGGGATTAGATACCCCTGTAGTCCATGCCCTGAACGATGAGTGTTTATTTTTGAATTATCAGAAATAAAGCTAACGCATTAAACACTCCGCCTGGGAACTACGATCGCAAGATTAAAACTCAAAGGAATTGACGGGAACCCGCACAAGCAGTGGAGCATGTGGTTTAAATCGATAATACGCGCGAAATCTTACCAATTCTTGAATAATAAAAACAGGTGTTGCATGGCTGTCGTCAGTCCGTGCTGTGAAGCGTTTGGTTCATTCCACTAAACGGACAAAACTCTTATATATTTTTGAATATAAACTGTTAAGGATATCTTAAAGGAAGGTAAGAATAACGTCAAGTCTTTATGACCCTAATGGATTGGGCTACTTTCATGTGCTACAATAATTTATACAAAAAGAAGCAAAAAGGTAAATTTGAGCAAAACTGAAAAATAAATTATGTACGAATTGTTTTCTGTAACTCGAAAATATGAAGTTGGAATTGCTAGTAATCGTAAATTAGAATGTTACGGTGAATAAGTTCTCGGGTTTTGTACACACCGCCCGTCACGCTATGGAAATTTGTTTTATTTGAAAACTATTATATATTAAAAGTTGTAGTTTATAGTAAAAAAAGAACTGGAGTGAAGTCGTAACAAGGTAGCCGTAGGGGAACCTGTGGCTGGAAAATTTAAGTAGTTCTACTATCCCATAATAATAAAAAAACAATGTTAGTTTTTATAAATAGCACAAACACTTCTATTTTATTATTTTTAATTAGTGTATTAGGAATATTTTTAAACCAAAAGAATATTCTTGTTATGTTAATGTCTTTGGAGATGATGTTTTTATCTGTAAGTTTTAATTTAATCTTTGCATCTATTTACTTAGACGATATTACAGGTCAAGTTTTTTCGCTATTGATTTTAACTGTGGCAGCAGCTGAATCATCTATAGGATTAGCAATTTTAGTTATTTATTATCGTATTCGTAATGTTATTACTGTAGAACTAATGCATTTAATGAAAGGTTAAAATTTTGGTTAAGGGATTTAAAAATTTTTATAACGAGCGCTTAATGAAAACCTTGGTGAAAATTGTTGGACGTGGCGCTACGAAAAATTATAAGGAGGCATTGGCCTGTGATTTATAAGTTTCCATATTTAGAGTAAACTCATTAAGATTAAAATAAAAAGGTGTGAATTGAATCATCTAAGTAACACTGTCAATAAATCAACCGAGAAATCGTAAGTAATGGTGAATGAAAGCGACTAAAAAAGCTTAATAAAAAGCTCTTATTATAATTTACTAAAAAAGGTACAAGTCCTGTAGTAATAAAAGCTTTTTTATATAAATTTTTAAGTAATATGACTTTAATTTGTACGAATAAAGGAGAACCACCTTCTAAGCTTAAAAGATTTTTCAACCTATAGTAAACGAGTACCGTGAGGGAAAGGTAAAGAAGTTCAAAAAGAACTATTTAAGTTGAGCGTTTAAAAGTTTTCGAAGTGTAAAACAACGAAGTGCCTTTTGCATAATGAATCAGCAAGTTAATATATATTGCAAGCTTAATTATTAATAAATAGGCTTTATTGAGTAATATGTATTAGACCTGAAACCAAGTGATCTAGTTGTAAGCAAGTTGAAAATACTTTAAAAAGTTTTTGAGGACTGTACTCGTATATGTAGCAAAATATAGAGATGACTTATAGCTAGGAGCGAAAGACTAATCAAACTTGGAAATAGCCGGTTTTTCACGAAATGTATTTTAGTACTACGTTAATTTTTGTAAACCTTAAGTTAGAGTACAGAATGAATGAAGGGATATAAAAGTTTACTAAATTTTTTTTAACTCCGAATTGTAGTTTTTTAAATTAGCAGACAGTCTATAAGCGATAAGGTCTATAGACAAGAGGAAAACAATCCAGACCGTATATTAAGATTTCTAAATTATAACTTAGGGAAAAAAACCAAAAAAAGTTCAAATAATAATTATGTTAGGCTTAGAAGCAGCCCTTCATTAGAGAAAGCGTTTTAGCTCATTGTTTTTCTTTTTTTAGTTTAAAATGTATAGAAACTTTAAGTTTTATATCGAAATAACGGATTAATGTAACTTAATGGTAGTGAAACGTTCTGTAAAAGTTTTTTAATTGGAAAATTAAAAAAAAATACCAGAAATGCTAATGCTGATATGAGTAGCGATAATTGCGTTAAAAAATCGTAATCACTGAATGTTTAAGGGTTTCAATGTAATTTGAAATACATTGAGTTAGTCGGTCCTTAAGGGGTGAATAAAAATTGTACTCGATAGGAAATTAACGATTATGTTAAACTTTTTATATGTGTTGCTAAAACATGAAAAAAATAGTTCAAATAGTTTTACAAATAATTATTAAAATAAGGCATAAAATTAATTTAAACTATTTTCGAGAAAAAATTATAAAAAAAACAAGCCGTACTTAAACCGACACAGGTAAATTTATTGAAAAAATTATAAGTGAATGAAAAAATTGTATTGAAGGAACTCGGCAAATTAACTCTGTATGTTCGCTATAAAGAGAGCCCATAATATAAAAGGGTAGCATAAAAGAAGAAGTAACGACTGGTTAACAAAACCACAGGACCCTGCAAATTTGTAAAAAAAAGTATAGAGTCTGAAGCCTGCCCAGTGCTTAAGAATAAAAAAATAGGTTTAAGCTTATTTTTAAAATCTAAGTAAACGGCGGTTCTAACTATAAGAATCCTTAGGTAGCGAAATTCCTTGGCGGGTAAATTCCGTCCTGCATGAATGGCGTAACGATTACTTCACTGTCTCCAATACAACTTCAGCGAAATTACATTATCTATGAAAATGTAGATTACTTACAGTAAGACGGAAAGACCCTAGATCCTTTACTTTGATTTTAAATTGTAAGAAATTGTTTAAACGCGAAGAATAAGTGGGAATAGTTTTTAATGTTTTTGAGATACCACTCATTAAACTTAATTTTTTACTTAATTTATGAATAATATAATAAAAACCGTTTAAAAAAGAAAGTTTACTTGGGACGAGTACCTCCTAAATAGTAACGGAGGTGTACGAAGGTAAGTGGCAATTATTTATTTAAATAATGAAGAACATAATGGTAAGAAACTTGCCTGACAATGAGATTTATATATCAAATTGCGACGAAAGTCAGTCATAGTGACCCGGTATTTAAGTGTGGAATTAATACCGTTCAACAGATAAAAGGAACTCTAGGGATAACAGATTCATCGTGACTGAGAGTTCACATTGACGTCACGGTTTGATACCTCGATGTCGACTCATCTTATCCTGAAATTGAAGCAGATTTCAAGGGTCTAGTTGTTCGCTAGTGAAAAAGGTACGTGAGTTGGGTTCAGAACGTCGTGAGACAGTTCGGTCCCTATCTACTGTAAGAAAAGAAAAATAAAAAGTGTATTCTTAGTACGAGAGGACCGGAATACTTTAACCTCTGGTTTATTGATTGTTATGCCAATAGCATTGTCAAGTAGCTATGTTAATTATTAATAAATACTGAAAGAATCAAGTGTATCAAATATTTTTTATATATTTTTCAAGAGTAATCTAAAAGACGATTAGATTGATCGGTTTGAAAACGTTTTTTAGTAATAAATAATTTTTTAATCTTTACAAATCCGAATTATTCAAAAAAATTTTGACTTAACTTAACCAAAAATAATTATGACAAGAAAAGTAAATCCTATAAGCCTTAGACTTGGTTTAACTCAAGTGTGAGATTTTACAATACAAAATTATAGCAAATTGAATTATTGCTATACAACGTTACTTTTTAAACAGTTTCAAATTGAAAACGTGATAACCAAAATTTTAAAATTAAATAAGTTTTTAGTGAATGACAAAGAATTTTGGTATTTTAGAAATCAGCTTTTTTTAAATATTTATGTTACTGAGGTATCTGTAAGTTATTCAGATAGGTATTTAGTGTTAATGAAAGAATTATCTAAGATTATACGTAATTGATTTTCCCTAAAAATTTATTTGCGTATTTATAAAAGAATAGATTGAATAACAACATCTGGTTTAGTATCAAACTATGTATTGTATTTATTTGAACAAAATAAAAGTCTTAATAAAGTATTGTGACAAGTATGTTGATTTCTTAAAAAACGTATCGGTAGTAAGAAAATAGTTTATTCTACGAGGGGTATACGCTTGGTTTATTTAAAGGGGTTTAAAGTTAGATTAGTTGGGCGATTTGACAATACGAAAAGTCAAATGGCGAAAAGTATTCAACAAAGTACGGGATCTTTATCTTTAATATCTTTAAAAAATCAAGTGGAATTTATACAAAGAGATTTATATACAAAATTAGGAAGTTGCGGGTTGCAAATTTGATTGTTTTATGAAATAAATTAATACCTGAAAGATGTTTAAAAGTAAAAAAACTCATAATCAATATTTATTAAAGTTGAAGCAGCCTAATTATACGTTAAGATATGGACGCTTTGCTATTAAAACAGCTTCATTTAGTAGGTTGACTGATAATCAATTAAATGCATTAAAATGGGTAATTTTAAAAAAATTAAAATTATTGACTAATAATAAAAAAAATTTTCGTTTCTGAATATTACCCCAAATGAATTTGACGCTTACGAAATTTAATGCAGAGTCAAGAATGGGTAAGGGTAAGGGATCCATATATTCCCATGCTGTTTATATTCGACCAGGAATGGTCTTATTTGAGTTTGATAATATAACGGAACAACAAATGAAAAATTTGTTTAATTATATTTTAAAAAAAATTCCCTTTAAGGCTATATTAATGAAATAGTTTTCTAAGAATTTTACGCAGGGAGAGAAACTCAAAGGTTGAGTGTTAGTCTGTCGCGCTAAAAGTTGCGGGTTCAAATCCCGTCTCTCTCGTTTGTTAAATTTGGATTAACGAAGTTAGATAATATTTAATATTATAAGACAATGCAATTTTCATTTATCCAGTGAGTTTCACGTTGAATTTTTTCAACAAATCATAAAGATATAGGAACTTTATATTTAATTTTTGGTGCTTTTTCAGGTATTTTAGGTGGCTGCATGTCGATGCTAATTCGCATGGAATTGGCTCAACCTGGAAATCAATTATTATTAGGGAATCATCAAATTTACAATGTTTTAATTACCGCTCATGCATTTTTAATGATATTTTTTATGGTAATGCCAGTTATGATAGGTGGATTTGGAAACTGATTAGTACCCATTATGATTGGAAGTCCTGATATGGCATTTCCTCGTCTAAATAATATTTCGTTTTGATTATTACCTCCTGCGCTTTGTTTACTTTTAGCATCAGCAATTGTTGAAGTTGGTGTAGGAACCGGGTGAACGGTATATCCTCCATTAAGTTCAATTCAAAGTCATTCAGGTGGTGCTGTAGATCTTGCTATATTTAGTTTACATATTTCAGGGGCTTCTTCAATTTTAGGAGCAATTAACTTTATTTCCACGATTTTAAATATGCGTAATCCTGGACAAAGCATGTATCGTATGCCTTTATTTGTGTGATCAATCTTTATAACGGCGTTTTTGTTATTACTAGCTGTTCCAGTTTTGGCTGGAGCCATTACTATGCTTTTAACTGATCGTAATTTTAATACCGCGTTTTTTGATCCAGCTGGTGGTGGCGATCCTGTATTGTACCAACATCTTTTTTGGTTTTTTGGGCATCCTGAGGTTTATATTTTGATTCTTCCAGGTTTTGGTATGGTAAGTCATATAGTAGCCACTTTTTCTCGAAAACCAGTCTTTGGCTATATTGGGATGGTATATGCTATGGTTTCTATAGGGGTTTTAGGATTTATAGTTTGGGCGCATCATATGTATACTGTAGGCCTTGATGTAGATACTAGAGCTTATTTTACCGCAGCTACAATGATTATTGCTGTACCTACAGGAATCAAAATTTTTAGTTGAATAGCAACTATGTGAGAGGGCTCATTGCATTTTAAAACGCCTATGCTATTTGCAACAGGATTTATTTTTTTATTTACAATAGGAGGTTTAACTGGGATAGTATTAGCAAATTCTGGTTTAGATATTAGTTTACATGATACTTATTATGTGGTAGCACATTTTCATTATGTGTTATCTATGGGGGCTGTCTTCGCAATTTTTGCAGGTTTTTATTATTGATTTGGTAAGATTACGGGAGTACAATATCCAGAATTACTAGGTCAAATTCATTTTTGATCAACATTTATCGGAGTAAATCTTACGTTTATGCCCATGCATTTTTTAGGATTAGCTGGAATGCCTAGAAGAATACCGGATTATCCTGATGCTTACGCAGGTTGGAATTTAATATCTTCTTATGGTTCTTATATTGCTTTATTTAGTACATTATTTTTTTTTTATTTAGTTTTTGTATCGTTAACATCTAAGAATCCTTGTGTGAATGCGCCATGAGATTTCGAGTTATCAAATACTAAGGGAAATTCCACATTAGAATGAGTCATAACTTCTCCTCCTGCATATCATACCTTTGAAGAAATGCCTTTAATTTGTGAAACAGCTAAGCAAAATGTTAAATAATTTAAAGTACTTTATTTTTATACCAAGTGGCTTAAGTTTTAGCGATGCTGCGGAGAAGTGACAGTTAGGGTTTCAAGATCCGGCAACTCCTATCATGGAAGGTATTATAAATTTACATCATGATTTGATGTATTTTATTTGCGTTATTTTTATATTTGTTTCTTGAATGTTAGTACGTACATTATGACATTTTGAAAATACACAAAATAATACCCCTTCATCACTGGTACATGGAACCTTAATTGAGGTCATTTGAACAATAACACCTGCTTGTATTTTATTAATTATAGCAATACCTTCATTTTCTCTTTTATATGCTATGGATGAAATAATATCACCAGCTATAACTATAAAAACATTGGGTCATCAATGATATTGAAGTTACGAGTATTCAGATTACTTAAATACGGAGGGAGAATCCATTGCGTATGATAGTTATATGATACCTGAAGAAGATCTAAATATAGGTCAATTACGATTATTGGAAGTAGATAGTCGAATGGTAGTACCTATAAATACTCATATTCGTATTATTGTATCCGCAGCTGATGTCCTTCATAGTTGGGCAATACCTTCGTTAGGTATAAAATGTGATGCTGTGCCTGGACGTTTAAACCAGACATCTTTATTTATCAAAAGAGAAGGTATTTACTATGGTCAATGTAGTGAAATATGTGGTATCAATCATGGGTTTATGCCAATTGTTGTCGAAGCTGTAAAATTACCTAATTATATTTCTTGAATTTCGAATAAACTAAACGAGTAAAGATAATGCGATTTTCCTTGTCACAAATAATCGTATTGCTTTTAATATTTTTAATTCTCTTTTCTTCAAATTTTACAATAGCAAGAAAATTAAATGAGTTAATGAATCAATTTTTTAAAAAATTTTTAAAATAAAATCATGATTTACTTATCAAAAATAGCAAAGTCCGTACAAAGACACCCTTTTCATTTAGTAGATCCTAGTCCTTGACCTTTTGTGGCTTCACTTTCGGCTCTTTCTTGTGCTGTAGGAGGTGTAATGTATATGCACGCATACGAACAAGGAAGTATTTTTTTATTATGTGGTTTTATTATGTTATTTACAACGATGTTTGTATGGTGAAGAGATGTTGTTAGAGAATCTACATTTGAGGGACATCACACGGGAATAGTGCAGCAGGGGTTGCGCTATGGTGTAATTCTTTTTATTATATCTGAAGTTTTATTTTTCTTTGCTTTTTTTTGAGCCTTTTTTCATAGTAGTTTAGCTCCTGCAGTAGAAATAGGTTTAACTTGACCACCTAAGGGAATAAGCGTTTTAAATCCTTGGGAAATCCCTTTTTTGAACACCTTAATTTTATTACTTTCTGGTTGTACAGTTACATGATGCCATCATGCTCTAGTAGCAAATTTTAGAAGTCAGGCTATGCTAAGTTTGACATTAACTATAGTTTTAGCTATAATTTTCACTTCTTTACAAGCATATGAATATAATATGGCAGATTTTAGATTATCTGATGGTATATATGGTTCAACATTTTATATGGCAACAGGTTTTCATGGCTTTCACGTTCTAATAGGAACAATTTCATTATTTATTTGCTTGTTACGTCTATTACAATATCAATTAACTCAGGAACATCATTTTGGATTTGAATCTTCAGCTTGATATTGACATTTTGTAGATGTTGTTTGGCTGTTTTTATTTGTATCTATTTATTGATGAGGTGGAATTTAAAAATGTTAATAAACTTTAGTATTATTATTGTGTTATCATTAATTTTAATTTCGAAGGGTGTTATATTGCTAAATGAAGAGACACTAATTCTTTTATGTTTTATTACTTTTTGTTGACTTGGGTTTAATAGACTTAAAGAATCTTTAGATACAGACTTTGAAAATCAAAAAAAAGAGATTGAAACTAAGTTTTTAGAGTCTTTTGAATCTACTACAAATTCATTAATAATGAATTTAAAATGGCAAAAACTTTTTCCTGTGTTAATAACTAATTTTGTCATGTTGGAAAAGCATTTCAAAAATTTGGGTTCTAAATTAACTAAGCAACTACCAGTATTGCAAAATCAAGAAGTACAAAAAGTATATTTAAAGAAACTCTCATTTACCAAGCGCTTGGAACAGCAAACAAGTAAATTGATTAGTTTATTATTAATAAAAAAATTAGAGAAAGTTACATTTTTAAAGTATTTTTATTCGACTAAAATAAAGATTTCAGTTTTTCAGTGCAATTATAAAATTGCGTTAAGAGAATATATTGAAACTATATAAACCAATTATAAAGCGAGTATAGATGAATAGGTAAATTCATTAGTTTTCCACACTAAATTTTACGGGTTCGAATCCCGTTACTCGCTTTTTTAATTTAAATGGTGTATAGCCAAATTGGTAAGGCGTTAGCTTTTGATGCTATGATGTAAAGGTTCGAATCCTTTTACACCAGGTTTTAGTTTTATACTCGCTTGGTGAAATTTGGTAAACACGATGGATTTAAAATCCATTCTCAACTTAGGAGTTACTGGTTCAAGTCCGGTAGCGAGTACAACAAAAAATCCTAAAAAAATTAATTCAAATTATATTATTAAATGCGGTTACTTAAACGTCCTATTATTTCGATAGTCAATGAACATTTAATTGATTATCCGACGCCGATCAATATACATTATGCTTGAAACTTTGGTTTTTTAGCAGCTATGTGTTTAATTATCCAAATTATAACTGGTATTTTTTTAGCTATGCATTATACTCCACATGTTGAGTTAGCATTTGCAAGTGTAGAACATATAATGCGTGATGTAAATTATGGATGATTGCTACGTTATGCACATTCAAATGGAGCTTCCATGTTCTTTATTGTTGTTTATGTACATATTTTTAGAGGTCTATACTTCAGTTCATATACTAAACCACGTCATTGAGTATGAGTAATTGGTGTTATCATTTTCTTACTAATGATAATAACAGCATTTATAGGTTATGTTCTTCCTTGAGGACAAATGAGTTTGTGAGGAGCGACAGTAATTACAAATTTGGTTTCTGCAGTTCCTTTAATTGGAGATTCTATTGTTACTTGACTGTGAGGTGGATTCTCTGTTGATAATGCAACTTTGAACAGATTTTTTAGTTTACATTACTTGTTACCTTTCATTATTGCTGCTGCCTCATTAATTCATTTAGCAGTTTTGCATCAAGATGGATCTGGTAATCCTTTAGGAATTGATTCTAATGTAGATAAAGTGAGTATGTTTCCTTATTTCATTTATAAAGATCTTTTGGGATTATTAGTATTTATACTTTTTTTCTCTTTATTTATTTACTTTTCGCCAAATATTTTGGGCCATTCAGATAATTATATAGAAGCAAATCCAATGGTTACGCCAGCTCATATTGTGCCTGAATGATATTTTTTACCATTTTATGCTATTTTGAGAAGTATTCCGCACAAATTGGGAGGAGTAGTAGCAATGATTTCTGCTATTTTAGTATTAGCGTTGTTGCCTTGAATACATAGTACAGAGATTCGTAGTTCAAGATTTAGACCTGTATATCGATTTTTATATTGAACGATGTTAGGTTGTTGCTTAGTTTTGGGTTGAATTGGTGGAATGCCTGTTGAAGAGCCTTTTGTCTTAATTGGGCAAGTTGCTAGTATTTATTACTTTATATACTTTTTATTTATTTTACCATTACTAGGAAAGATAGAAAAATTTTTACTTGATTTCTAATAATATTTAAATTATGGATATGTTAATATGTTAACATATCCATAATTTAAATGTACGAATAGAGGGACTCGAACCCCCATGATTTAATTACTCACTAGAACCTAAATCTAACATGTCTACCAATTCCATCATATTCGCTTAAAAATTTTTTATTTTCTTAAATCAATAAATTTGAGAGAACCTGCAAAAGCTCTATTCAACTGTAATTCGATTTTCTGCTTTTGGACATCAGTTCTTTGATGCATAGTCAATACTATTGCTCCTATCATAGCTACTAATAAAATAAGTCCTGACAAAATGAACAAAAAACAATATTTTGTATATAAAACGTTACCAATTACTTGAATATTTGTAATATTATTACTTTCTGAAATTCAAGAGGTTCAAATAAGGTTATTTTGTTTTAAATTAGAGATATCTAAAATACCTAAAATACCTGAAAGTTGACTAAATAGTATTAAAAATATAACTATACCTATTGGCATAATTGAGAAAAAGCTTTGTTTTGTTGAAGTTTTTTTTATATTTAACATCATTACAACAAATAAAAATAAAACCGCGATTGCTCCTACATAAACTATCAGTAGCATAAATGATAAAAACTCTGCTCCAAACAACAGCAATAAACTTGCGATATTACAAAAAACTAAAATTAAAAATAGTACCGAATGCACTGCATTAGATAAACTTATAACCATTATGGAAGAAAGCAAAGCAAAAACCGAAAAAGTGATAAATAAAAAAATATCTACTTGCATATACTAATAATTAAAAAAGCGAAAAAAGGGATTCGAACCCTCAACCATAATCTTGGCAAGATTATACTCTACCTATTGAGCTATTTTCGCTATTAATTCTCGGCGGAAGGAGCTCGGTACGGTTGAGCAATAGATTGTGGATCTAAAGGTCATGGGTTCGAATCCCATCTTTCGCCCTCTTATAGTATAGAAACTTTGTGCTTTATGGATGATATAGCTTTCCCAGGATTTAAAAATTTTGGACAAGTCTTGCTACAATTCATAATTGTATGACATCTAAATAATCGCATTTTATGATTTAAAAAGTTTAAACGCGTATTTGTATTAGAATCTCTTGAATCCAAAATTCATCTATATGCTTGCAATAGAATTGCAGGTCCTAAATATTTATCATGATTCCACCAATAGCTAGGGCAACTTGCTGAACAACAAGCACACAAAATGCATTCATATAAACCATCTAATTCTGCACGATCACTTTTGGACTGTAGATACTCTTTTTTTAAAGCAAAATTGTCATTTATCAATCAAGGTTTAATCATTTTATATTGAGCATAAAAATGTGTTAAATCTGGAACTAAATCTTTTATTATATACATATGGGGTAAAGGATAAATTGTTATAAACAATTCATTTGAGGTCAAGGACTTCAAACATGCCAATCCATTTACACCATTTATATTCATAGAACAACTTCCACAGATACCTTCCCTGCAAGAACGTCTAAAAGTTAAAGTTGAATCTTGTACATCTTTAATTTGAATTAAAGCATCCAAAACCATAGGGCCACAACTATTTAAAGATACAGGATAAATATTAAACCAAGGTTTTTTATTTAAAAGGGGATTTCATCTGTAAACTCTTATATATTTTTGTAAGCCTTTTTTTAAGTAAAATAAATTTATTTTATTTGAGCTCTTCTTTAAAAACATTTTTAACTAAAAATTAATACTCCAATAATTAGACAAATAATAGAACTTATAATTATCAGGAACATATCCAAAAATTTCGGATTGAGAAGAAAACTAAAATCTCATAAAATTAGCTTTAATCCATTTAATACATGATAAAAAAAACTTAACAAAAATACTGTATATAAAATATTATGAAAGAAAAATACATGATTATTTACGATATCAAAAATCAATAAATATCTATCATAATTACTATGTATTAGGAATTGTACATAGATGAAACCGAAAACAAGTAATGAAGTTAGAAAAATCCCTGAAACTCTATGTCAAATAGAAGACAAAGACGATGTTTGAATTGCGTAAATTGTGATATGTGGCGATATAGGACGGTTATACATCAAAAATGTTTTATTAAATAAAAATTATATTAGTCTTGTCCAGAATGGGATTTGAACCCATGACTCAAGGATTTTCAATCCTACGCTCTAACCACTGAGCTATCCAGACTTCAACGATTGTTTTTAATCAAGTTTAATTCCCTTCCTAAAATTGGATGAAGTAGGATTTGAACCCACGATAAGTCTTACACTTATGCCAATTTTCAAAATTGATGCTTTAAACCACTCAGCCATTCATCCTTAAAAAATTAGGGTAGTAGGACTCGAACCTACAATTTTTTACTCCCAAAGCAAACACGTTAACCAATTACGCTATACCCTAAGATTTATTTGTTAAAAACTATTAAGTAAATAAAATTAAAAAGGCCATCATTAGTGCAAATAATGCCACAGCTTCAGTCAACGCAAATCCTAAAATAGTATAACCAAATAACTGTTGTTTTAACGATGGATTACGCGCATATGCCATTACTAATGATCCAAACACGATACCTACACCAGCCCCTACACCAGTTAAACCTATAGTCGCTAAACCAGCTCCTATCATTTTTGCACTTTGTAAAGTTACATTCATTTTTTAAAAAATTTTTTTTATAAGCCTCTCGTAAAAGCTAGAACCGGATTCGAACCGATGTAAAAAAGATTTGCAATCTTTCGCATAAACCACTATGCTATCTAGCCTCCTAACGGAAATAGGATTTGAACCTATAACTTTTGGATTATGATTCCAACGTTCTAACCAATTGAACTATTCCGTCACTATACGTATCTTCTTTTAGGATTTTTACACCCATTATGCGATAACATAGAATTGTTCGTAATTGATAAAACATTTAAAAAAGATTGTTTAAAATACTTTAATACAATTTTTTTATTTTTATCAAGCCCACTCAAATTTAAATGTACATACCTAATTTTTAATTGATGCAAATATTCTAAAATTAATCTCAAAATAGTTATTATTGTTGTTAATGTGACTTTTTTTGTACCTCGGGCTTTCTTTGACCCAGCAGAAGTCCAAAATAATACTTTTCCTTCAATATCCGTAACAGTACACAAAATATTATTAGATGTAAACAATATATTTAATCTAACAGATTTTAAATTATTTTTATACATTTTTTAACCGTCTAAGAATTCCATACAAAAATAGTAGTTTTAGCAAAGATAGATATATACTTGAATTCGGAATGGGATCATATATTTAGTATCTACTTTTTTAGTTAAAAAATTGGTCCAACTTATTCTCATTCAAGAGCTCCTTTATATCACTCATAAATAAAACCTATTGTTAATATTAATAGAAAAATAATCATACTCCAGAATCCGAATAAGGGAATTTTTCCTAAGGTTAAAGATCAAGGAAAAAGAAAACTAATTTCCAAATCAAAGATTAAAAACAGGATCGCTACTAAATAAAATCTAATATCAAATGTTGCACGAGCATCATCAAACGGATTAAATCCACATTCATAAGCACTTACCTTTTCTTGATCTGCATTTTGAGGAATTAAAAAATAAGATAAACTAAAAATTAATATAGATAAAAAAATAGAAATACATAAAAATACTAAAATTATTGAATATTCAGTAAAAATCAGTTTCATAATGAACTTATGGTAATCAATTAAAACTTAATAAAATTCCGGCAATAAATAATACTCAACCTAAAGATAAAGGTAAAAAAATTTTTCAACCTAATCGCATCAACTGATCATAACGATATCTTGGAAATGCAGATCTTACCCATATAAAACCAAATAGTAATAAGGTTGTTTTTAAACCAAACCAAATAGTAGATGGAATTCAGTAAAATATAACCAAATTAAAAAGAGGAAGTCATCCACCAAGAAATAAAATTGTTGTTAAGCCACACATCAGTATCATATTAGCATACTCACCCAAGAAAAATAGGGCAAATCCCATAGCTGAATATTCAACATTATATCCTGCCACTAACTCAGCTTCAGCTTCTGGAAGATCAAAAGGGGCTCTATTTGTTTCCGCTAATATAGAAATATAAAACATAACTAAAGCTGGTAGTAAAGGAATTGCATATCATATTTTTTGTTGAGCTAACACTATTTCCGTAAGATTTAATGACCCAGAACATAATAAAACATTAATTAAGATTAATCCAATTGAAACTTCATAAGAAACCATTTGAGCTGCCGAACGTAAAGCACCTAAAAACGCGTATTTAGAATTACTGGATCACCCTGAAATTATGATACCATAAACTCCTAATGAAGAAATGGCTAACAAATATAACATACCCATATTTATATCAGAATAGACCATTCCTTCTCCAAAAGGTAATACACACCACGCTATTAAAGCTAATAAAAATGTTAATATGGGAGCTAAAGTAAACATACTTAAATTAGCACTTGAGGGTAAAACTGTCTCTTTAACAAACAGCTTTAATCCATCTGCAAGTGGCTGTAGTAAACCAAACACTCCCACTATATTGGGTCCTTTACGACGTTGCATAGCTGCCATCACTTTACGTTCTGCCAACGTCATATACGCTATTGCTATCAATAAAGGCAATATTATTATTATTATTTTTAAAATTATACTTATTAGAAACATACTTCTACATATTTAATATAAAAAAGGGAGAGATATTACTAATGAAATTATAGAAATAATCTCCATATCCATAAAAATAAATAAAATACTCAGCAATGAAATTCCTAAAATTAAAGAACTTAACTTACTCATTGGTTTTATCACTTTTCAACTAATAACTGAGGATTCAAAATACATATTCTTTATTAATCTAATATAATAAAAACAAGCTATACAGCTTACAATAACAGCAAGTAAACTTATCCCAAAAGAATTGACTTGTATAGCTGCTAATAAAACAAATAACTTGGAAAAAAATCCCGCTGTTGGAGGAATGCTTGCCATTGAAAATAATAATACAGCTGCAGCGCCACTTAAAAATGGGTTATAGTTAGCTAAACCATTAATATCAGATAAATAACGTAAATGATGTGGTGTTGGATAATTATAAATTTTTGTATCAATAACAAATGCAAAAGTTCCTAGCATCGTAATTATATACACAATTAAATAAAAAACAATGCTCGCGATACTTTCAAAATCTCCTCCCAACATTGCCAACAACATAAAACCTACATGATTAATCGAACTATAGGCCAAAAAACGTTTTCATTTATATTGAGCAAAAGCACCAAAAGTACCTATCAGAATCGATAAAAACGTAGATAGCAGAATAATATTTTGTCATAATGAAATCAGATCATAGAAAGTATATAATAGAACTCTGAATAATAATCCTATAATCGCAAGTTTCGGTAAGATTGAGAAAAACGCCGTTACAACAAAAGGGGCTCCTTCATAAACATCAGGTGCTCATATATGAAATGGAGCAGCACTTAATTTAAATAGAAGAGCCACTAAAATAAAACTAAATCCTATTATTAAATTATAAGAAAATAAATGTTCACCGACTAAAAATCCAGAAAAAAACTGTGCCAAATCATTTAAATTTGTTAAACCTGTAAGACCATAAATAATAGATGAACCGCAAAGTAAAAAAGCTGATGAGAACGCACCCAAAATAAAATACTTTAATCCCGCTTCAGTTGAAAATTCTGAAGTACGATTTATACTAGCTAAAATATAAAATATCAAACTTTGAAATTCGATTGCTAAATAAATAGTTAGTAAATCGTATGATTGCATAATAAAGAACATTGCTACTATTGCTAATAAAACCAAAATTCAAAATTCAAAATAATTCAATTTTTCGTAGATTAAATAATCAAAAGATAGAAAGAATCAACTCACAGTTGTCAAAATTATAATTAATTTAACATAATAAGTAAAAGAATCACTAAGCAAAAAACCATTTCAGCTTATGACATTTAAAGGAACCTGCAAAAATGTTAATAAAAAACTAAATAACAATATTTGTAAAGTTAATATAGTAAAGTTTTTACTTAGTAAAGGATAGCCTAATGTTGAGTATGTACTTAAGAAAACTCCATACATTAATAATAAACAAATATTATATATAATATAAATTTCGGTTAATATGGAATAAAAGTTGTATAAAAAATTATGCATTAATCAAACTTTCTTTTTTAAATTATAATAAAATCTCTAGAATATATCTACTTATTTCAATACCTGCCACACGAATTAAAAATAATAAAGCTATTTTTATTTTATTAATATGAATATAATCATTCAATATTACTCTCAATCCAAGGTTCATATGCAAAGATATCAAATTACTTATTAATATAATTATTTCTATATCTAAAAGAATTCCACCAAATAAGAAAATACCCGCCAAACGTGTAAAAATTCAAGAAACATCAAACATAAACCTACTCAAATTACAAAAGTTGCTCTATTAAACCAACCACCGAAAAGTGAAGCTCATTTAGAAAAGAAATAGGATAAATACCCATTCATAAAATTATAAATGTTAAGGGCAATAAAATTCAAAATTCTCGTCTTGAAACATCTTGAAAAGATAAAAAATACTGGGTTTTTAAGCCTCCAAAACTTACACGATTAAAAAGCCAAATAGAATACGCAGCACCTAATATCATACCAATAGAAGCAAAAAATGTTAATATTCGATTAATTTGAAATACCCCCACAAGTACTAAAAACTCTCCAATAAAACTACTTGTTCCAGGAAAACCTAAATTCGCAAAAGTAAAAAATAGAAAAAAAATTCCAAAAATAGGCATTACTTGCATTAACCCACTATAATATTTTAATATTCTAGTTTTATAGCGATCGTATAAGATTCCTACACATAAAAACAACGCACTAGATACTAACCCATGGCTTAACATTAATAATATACTACCTTCAATACCTTGTAAATTTAAAGAAAAAATGCCGATCGTAACAAATCCCATATGGGATATTGATGAATATGCTATTATTTTTTTTAGATCCACTTGTCGTAAAGTAGTTAATGAAGCATATAAAATAGCAATAATACTTAAAGTAAATATTAAAGGTGTAAAATAAATGGATGCCTCCGGAAACATTGGTATTGAAAAACGTAAAAAACCGTACCCACCCATTTTTAATAATACCCCGGCTAAAATTACAGACCCTGCTGTAGGTGCTTCAGCGTGGGCTTCAGGCAATCAAATATGAAAAGGAATCATTGGAATTTTTACAGCAAAACTTGAGAAAAATGCCAACCAAAAAATAATTTGTTTGAATTCCGTAAAATTATAATATCACAAAACTTGTAAATCTGTTGTACCTACCTCAAAATAAATTGTAAGTAATGCTAATAACATTAATAAGGATCCAATTAAAGTATATAAAAAAAATTGGTATGCTGCCCTAACCTTACGTTCTCTCGATCCTCATATACCTACAATTAAGAACATAGGTATTAAAACACTTTCAAAAAATATATAAAATCACAACAAATCTAAGACACAAAATACTTGAATTAGGAAGAATTCTAACAATAAAAAACAAATCAAGTACTCTTTAATCAAACTCTTTACGGACCCTCAACTGACTAATATACAAAGAACCATTAATAAAGTTGTTAACAAAATAAAAAACAACGAAATACCATCTATACCAATTGTATAATATAAATTAATAGATGGAATTCAATTATATGTACTGCTAAACTGAAATAAGGCCGTGGTACTATCAAATTGTATTCAAAGAAACAAAGAAAATAAAAAAGTCAAACAAACAGCATTTAATGCCACTAATCGACATAAATACTTATTAGTGGCAGGAATAACAGATAACATCACAATTCCAAGAAGAGGAGTAATACATACCAGAATTAGAGGATTCAAAAATTCTAAACTTAACATAAAATTTTTTATTAAATTGGGTCTAGATTGATTCGAACAATCAACTTCACGCTTATCAAGTTGCAATCGATAAATCATTAAACTAATTAACTGAAATACCTTTGCTAAAAACTGTACATGATAATTTCTTATCATACAGCTTCTTTAAAATAGCAAAATTTATTACTAATATTAGAAATACTATATGCCTATCCTCTTCATTACAAAAAAGCATTTGCTTGTATAATTCTCCTGGTTTTGCATGTTTCAATTTTTTATATTTTAAATTTGTAGAGTTTTATTTTACACCAATTTATACCAAGCCTAAATCTAATGCACGCTATTAAATTTGGTATTATATATCATTAATATATCTTAGAGTTATGATGTTTTCAATAAATTTCTGTACGTACTCAATAAATTTAATAAGTTTAATTTAGCTTTGATAAAAATCATAAATTAAATTTTGCACCCAAACTCAAGATGGTAAGATTTTCACTTACATAAAAAATCAATTCGTATACATTAAATTACAATACGAGCATTAAATAATAAATAGTTATCTAATACAAGTCATGTCACACGCGTACGCTCTAACCTTTAAGCTATAGACCCCACTAACTAATTTAAATTAGTTTACATTATATGAAAAAAAGTAAAACTGAGTAAAAAATTAATAATTGAATTCGATTAAAAACAATTATTAAAAATATACAAACTCCCAAAACGATGAAAAACAGATAATGGCTCAACTGTCCCGTCTGAAATTTAGAAAAGAGATGAGATCAAGTTGGTATTAATTTAGAAAAACCATAAGGACCAACTAACTCAATAAACCCTCTATCTAAATTTTTGAAAGAAACTAAATAACCAAAATTCAATATGGGATATACAAAAAACCTGTTATATAAAATATCCCAATATCATTTTTTATTAACTAAAAAGCACAAATTACGATAAAAGGTATTGTACAAATACAAATGAGTTTTTGAAGTATTAATAATAATTGCCAATAAAATACCTAAAGTACTAAGTACAAAAGGTAATCACTTCAAATTTATACTAAGTCATTCCGCTTCTATAAAATAGGAATTTGAGGGCAAAATAATAATTGACGATTTTCAAAAGTCGGTACCCAAGCCTATAAATAAATCTCTACCTAAATAGCCTATAAAAATACTACCAAAACCTAAAATTATTAATGGAGTTAGCATTAATAATGAAGGTTCATGACTTTTCAAAATATTTTTTCTTGCCGTATTTGTGGAATTCAAAAACGTTAAATAAATAAGACGAAAAGAGTAAAATGCCGTAAAGAAAACTGATAAATTTCCTAGCCAACATGCAAACGCTCCTTGCATACTTTGCAAATTATTATTCAACGTAACTTGTGTTAACTCTAAAATGAAGTCTTTTGAGTAAAATCCCGTTAAAAAAGGGAAGCCCGACAATGCAAGAGATCCTATTAACATAAGAGAATATGTTAAAGGAAGAAATTTAACAATAGAACCCATGCGTCGCATATCTTGTTCATTGGCTAACGCATGTATAACCGAACCTGCACTTAAAAATAATAAAGCTTTAAAAAAAGCATGATTTGCAAGATGAAACATACTAACATTATAACACGAAATACCACAAGCAAACACCATATAACCTAATTGACTACAAGTAGAATAAGCTATAACTCTTTTTAAATCATTTTGAAAAATACCTGACATCCCTGCAAAAAAAGCTGTAAAAGATCCAAATATTACTAAAACATTTAAAACGATACACGAAAATTCAATTAAAGGAGAAAATCTAATTAACAAAAAAACGCCCGCTGTTACCATAGTTGCCGCGTGAATTAACGCGGAAACTGGTGTGGGACCTTCCATAGCATCTGGTAATCATGTATGTAACCCTAATTGAGCTGATTTACCCACAGCTCCCACAAATAAAAAAATGCCTACTAATGTTAAACCTGAAATATAAATACCTCCAAAGTTTAAATCATAGTCACTAAATAAAGGCGATAAAGAAAAGATGGTAAAGTAATCTACTGATTGAAAAATATAAAAAACTGTTAGTATACCTAGACTTAACCCAAAGTCTCCTATTCTATTGACAACTAAAGCCTTAATGGCAGATTGATTTGCCGCTAACCGCGTAAATCAAAAATTTATTAATAAATACGACGCCAATCCTACGCCCTCTCAACCAACAAACATTTGGACAAGGTTATCCGCTGTTACTAAAATTAACATAAAAAATGTGAAAATTTCTAGAAACGACATAAACCTTGGAAGATGTGGATCACCTTGCATATATTCCAAAGAATACAGGTGTACTAAACTAGATATAACCGTAATGACCATTAACATCGTAACAGTAAGACTATCAAACAAAAAACTTCAAGAAATTTTTAAAATACCTACCTCAATTCAAGGACTAAGTGTGATATGTTGACTCAACCCCATAAGACCTACTTCATAAAATGCGATAAAAGACAAAAGCATTGATAAAAAAACACAAACTACGGAAATAATACTAGACCCTTTATGACCTAAAAATCGACCTAAGAATCCCGAAAAAATGGATCCTAACAAAGGTAACCATAAAATAAGCAAATACATAGTAATTTTGGTATTAATTTTTAAACTTTAATGATTTAGGATAAACAAATATTGAATTTAATAATTTCAAATCACAAAATTTTACTGTATTTAAAATTACAAAACCAATTTTTTGGTCAATTACTAAAGTATCAATTTTTTTTTTATCTTTAATTAGTTGACCAAAATAACGAGTTAATAGGTTTGAAGTCATTTCAAGATCTCTAATTAAAATTTTTTTTAATGAACTTTGTTTAATTAAAGTTTTTTCGGTTTTTGCTAATACTTCTTTAGTATTTGAATCAATAACTTGCTTACGTATTTTTAAAGATTTTAGAAATTTCGGTAAAAAGTAATGTGTTAGAACTGCGTAAAAAATTGAAAAAATTAAGAATAGTCAAAAAATTTGGGAAAAGACAATAATACGATCTAATTGGGGCATTTTTTATTCATGTTAATGGAATTCTAAAACATCATTCAAATAAATACATGTTAATAATGTAAAAACGTAAGCCTGTAAGCCCGCTATGGCCAATTCAAGTCCTATAAGTGCTAGTAAAAGACCCAAAGGTATCAAATGAAATATAGCTAATAAGCCTCCCGCAGATAACATAGTCCATGCAAAACCTGCAATAATTTTTAACAATGTATGACCTGAAGTCATATTTGCAAATAATCGTATAGACAAAGTAAAAACCTTAACTATATAAGAAAGAAATTCGATTGTGATTAGTAATGGTACTATAGGTAAAGGCACACCTCGAGGTAAAAAAAGGGCAAAAAATTTAACTCCATGTGTTTGAATTCCAATAATATTTATACCTATGAAAATTGAAAGCGCTAAACCAAACGTAAACGTAATATGACTTGTAACCGTAAAACTATATGGAATCATTCCTATTAGATTACTGAAAAGAAGAAATAAATGTAATGTAAAAATAAAAGGGAAATAAGATTCTCCTTTAGAACCTAAATTATCTTGAACTATATTCGAAGTTACATTGTAAACCAGTTCACTTAACAGTTGTCAATTATTAGGTATTACAGTATTTTCATAAAAACTTAAGCTAATTCATAAAATTGCTATCAAAAATGCAAATAACATAAATAAGACTGAATTCGTTATTGAGATATTTAAACCAAAAAATGTCAATGGTACTAAGGTAACAATTTCAAATTGCTCTAAAGGGCTTGCAAGTAAAGTAGATGTTAACATAATTTAAAGTCTATTAATTAAATATAATTTATAAACCAGGAGAAGAAGGATTTGAACCTACAACCATTGGTTTTGAAAACCAAAGCTCTACCTAATTAAGCTATTCTCCTAGATAGTTTATCAATTATAAATTGAAAAATTATTTTGCATTAAAGTTTGCATAAATAATTTGTCTAAAATTATATTTGGCCAAAAAAAATCTAAATGTGCAATTTTTACTTTTTGTAAGTTTAAAATAGGACGTTGTGTTAAAAATAAACTATGCAATAAAGTTTCCAATAATCAAAAAGTTCTCTGATTTCGAACAATCGCGAAAGAAACTGAAGAATTTTTTCGTTTTAAATTTGGATTATTATCAGTAAAAAACTTTTGACCTACCAAACATTCTAAAAATAAGCGATTAGTAAGAGTTATTTTCGATAATTTTTCAAACTTATTGTAAATTTGGATATAATTCGAAGCATTAAAAACCAAAGGTCTTTTGGTTTTTGTAAAATTATTATCCATCGAATCAAATATTCCAATATAATAGTATTGATTGTTTAATCTAAATTGATTCATCTTATATGTAATTTTATATTCTGGAAATAACCGGATTTGAACCGATAATCTTATGTATGCAAAACATATGTTTTACCAAAATTAAACTATATTCCCTCTTTTTCTTTCCCTCTATAGAGGTGTTTTTTTTGCATCGGTACCCCAAAGTGGCCACTGAACTGCAGTTCAGTGGC